ATGTCACAACATTTTTTTTATACATGCCCAAGTGATGGAAAACAAAGAATATCTTTTACATATCCGCCCAGTTTGTCAACGTTTTTTGAAATGATACAACAGAAGATGCTTTTGTGCACGACAGAAAAGCTATCCCCAGCAGAACTGTATAATCATTGGTTTTATACCAATGAACAAAAACGAAACAACCTCATCAACGAACTTATCAATCGAATTGAAGCTCTAGACAAGGGGTCTCTTGCTATGGATGTACTCGAAAAAAGAACTAGATTGTGCAATGATGAGACTGAACAAGAATGCTTACCTAAAATATATGATCCTCTTTTGAATGGACCCCATCGTGGAACAATCAAAGAATTGTATTCAGGTTCAAACATGAACGAGTATTTAATAAACTCGATAGAAGATTCTATCGAAACTCTTTGGATAAACAAACTTCATGATATCGCTCTTCCTACTGCCCTTACTACTGATTACCGAGAATTTGAAGAAAAAATAAAAAACACTTTTTATTTAAAGTTATTATTAATTTAATTTAATAAAGTTATTATTAATTTAATTTAATGATTTAAATTTGATTTAAAATTGTAAATTAAAAATACAGTAAATTACTATAAAAATAAATACATAAAATAAGTAAAAGAAGAGATAAGAAGAGATTCGTCCTCCGCCTACATATTTGATAATTTCTGCTACAAATAAATTTAGAATAGCAACAGCATTCGTAATTCCATCAATTACTTGTTTATCAAAAAAATAACTTAGTTCTGCCAGCCCTCTTATACCTGTAGTTAAGGTTTTTGTATAAATAGCGTCTATGTAACCACGATTATATGACCAATTATATATAAAATTGAGTATTTTGTCCCAAATAATTCTCCTAGGACCCAGTTGAACAGATAAATTTATGAAGTTCAAATTATTAAAATTGGAATAAGCAGGCCCATAGAAAAGAAACGCTATAAATATTCCGAAATATGCTATACTGACTGAAAAAATAGCATTTATCACAAATTCATCCCAATCAAAATCATAATTTGAATGTAAAAAGTTTATTGATGGAGTTAACCATCTGGATAATATATCTAAATGAATTATTCCTTGACCAAAAGGAATTCCTATGGATCCAACGAACAAAGTAACTAAGACCAATATAAGAAGTGGTAATAACATAGTATTGTCCGATTCATAAGGATATGTGGAAATTTTTTTATTGGAAAAATTTTTTATAGTAATAAGAGGCCCCACCATATTGGTTTCTACATTACCAACAATAGGATATACTTTTTTCGAAAAAACAGAAATTCTTTGATTATGATTCATTGTTGATAAAATCAAATTATTTTTTTTTACTTTTTGTCCTTTTTTTCCCCAGATAGATATTGAATGGAACACATTATTTTTTTTGCCGCTGTAATTTTTACAATTACTATTTAAATGACCTTCAAAAGTAAGTAAATACATCCGAAACATATAAAATGCAGTTAATCCTGCTGTGAAACAAGCTATTATTGCAAAAATGGGTGAATACAACCAACTATCATTAAGAATTTCATCTTTGGACCAAAAACAAGCAAGAGGTGGAATACCACAAAGAGAAAGCGTGCCTAAAAAAAATGAAATTTTTGTAATTGGGACATATTTTTTTAAACCACCCATAAGAACCATATTCTGGCTTTTATCTGGGGAATACCCAACAATAGTTTCCATTGAATGAATAATGGAGCCAGATCCTAAAAACAATAATGCTTTCGAATAGGCATGAGTGATCAAATGAAATAAAGCAGTTCGATAAGATCCCATACCTAAAGCTAACATAATATAGCCCAATTGCGACATTGTAGAATAGGCTAGACTTCTTTTAATGTCTCTTTGAGCAAGAGCTAAAGTAGCTCCTAATATTATTGTTATTATACCTACCAAAGAAATTATATTCAGTATGTAAGGTATGACTGTAAAAAGAGGAAAAAGTCGAGCTACAAGAAAAATTCCTGCTGCTACCATAGTAGCAGCATGTATAAGAGCCGAAATAGGAGTAGGGCCTTCCATAGCATCAGGTAACCATACATGAAGAGGGAATTGCGCAGACTTGGCAACCGAACCTACAAATAATAGGGAAGCACACAAAGTAAGAAATAAAGAATTGTCCCCATTATTATCAATCAAATTATTGGCTATTTCAAATAAATCCCGAAATTCAAAACTCCCCGTTATCCAATAAAGACCTAAGATTCCTAAAAATAAAAAAAAATCCCCTACACGATTAGTTACAAACGCTTTTTGACAAGCAGTTGCGGCAAGGGGTCGTGTGAACCAAAAACCTATTAATAGATACGAACACATTCCAACTAATTCCCAAAAAATATAAATTTGTATCAAATTTGAACTAGTAACTAATCCCAGCATCGAAGCGTTAAAAAAACTAATATAAGCAAAAAATGTCAAATAGCCTTGATCATGAGACATATAATTGTCACTATAAATAAGAACCATTATTCCAACAGTAGTTATTAATATTAACATAATGGAAGTAAGCGGATCTATTAAGTGGCCTAAATCTAAAGCAAAATCATTATTTAAGGTCCAAGACCATACATATTGGTAGGATGGACTGCCATTTATTTGCTGAATAGACAGATTGGCGGAAAAAATCATAACGATACTTAGTAATAAAACACTAAGAAAAGCCCATATACGACGAATATTTTTTGTTGCCGCCGGGAAAAGAAAAAGGCCTACCCCTATTGCTATAGGAACCGGAAGGGGGACGAAAGGTATGATCCACGCATATTGATACGTATATTCCATAAAAAATAAACCTTTTTTTATTGTTAAATTGTTTCCGATTCACCAACTCTTTTATATTTAGAACGAAGCAAAAAAAAAATAAAGATATGAAAAGACTTTAATAGAAATAGAATTAATATAGAAATAGAATTAAGAATTCTGATGATTTCCAAATAGTCAAATAAAAACGATTAAGTCTGGTTATTCTTTTTTTTAATTAAAGATTAAGATATATGAACATAGAGAATATAATATTTTCAATCATTTCATTATTACAATAATTTAGTTTATATACATAAAACAAGTCCAAAAATTATGAAAAAAAAAGTACTTGATTCCGAGTATCCTATGATCCACCAATAACTCAACCCGATAAACAAAAAAACAAGGAGATTATTTTCTTATTTTCGTTAATTGAGTCGGAATTCAGAATCATTAATCGGTTGTGAACTAGTCCGTTGGGAAACTGAGTGAGTTGCTTATATTTGTTTCAATAAAGCAACTTAAACTTATACTTGTGATTAATTTTATTGATGTTCGTCGATTTGTTACTCATCACTTCAGTTTGCACAGAGCTGAAATAATAATAAAAATTTCTGGTTCAAATAACATATCGTTTAATAAATTTTTTACTATACTAATGGATACTCATTTTTTCTAATTTTAATTAGATTAGATATACTTTCTTGATCCTCGATCAATTACAATTAATAGAAAGAGTTTTACAGTCTAGTTTTCTTAAATTAGGTAAGGGTTCTTCAACTTTTTGATTTCTTTTTTGAAATTAGATGAAATGCAACATGGCAAAAATAGACAATTGAAACTCTTTTTGATTCTTTTTTACCAATGGAAAGCAACTCAATTTCTATAGCCATGACATGTATATATATAAATATCTTCATTCGAATATAGTTATATATATATAATACTAGTCAGTATAAATAATTCTTTCTTCAAAATATTGTATGTAAATTTGAGTAATAAAAAAATTATATATTTTTTTGAACAATAAATGTCTTCCACATTTAACTATAAAATCAATAACCTCTGCATTTTTGAATGGCGATTCAAAAAAAGCGTATTTCTATGTCCAAAAAGCATATTCGTAAAAATTTTTGGAAAAATCAAGTGTATTGGGCAGGAATAAAAGCTTTTCTTTTGCAAAATCCCTTTCGACCGGGAATTCTAAAAGCTTTTTTGTACAACAAACAAGTAATATATTATATAATAAAGACTTGGAAAAGTCTTGGAATAATCTTAATCGATATGAACCAACGAATTCGATAATTTATAAGATAAGAAATTACCATTAATATGGTAAACTTAATGAGATGCAATTTTCTATTGTCGTATGTTGTAGGATAACATTTTTGTGTCTACTAGACAAATGCTCGAAAAATTAGGCACAATATATCATTTTTCTCTTTACAAAGTTTTCTCTTTCTCGTTAGTGGGTTTTTGTGGGATGGGGATTGTTATTTTCCCCATCGATTCACTTTTCACAAAAATGATATTTTTCTTTTAATTTTAAAAGGCTTATTGGGTTCTGGATGCCGAATATATATTCTATGTTTTAACTTAACTATAGAATACATTAAGATACCTATCCATAAAGCACAATATGCATTCCATAATGAAAAATCGTTTTAGAAATATTGAAGACAAATTTTCACTGGTATATCTACAGCCTACTAATTGGTTTGACTAATACTTAATTAGTTTGATAAATAGTACCACGAATTATGGGTACAATTTAAATCCTAGCAATTGGCAATTTATAGTTAATCCAGTTTTCAACCTATCCAACAAACATTTTAAACCTCCTTACAATTCTCAAATTTTACAAGAACTTAAACCACACGAAAAACCATTCAGTGCGGTTTTAAAACTAACAACAATAGCCCCACCTCACACTACAATTACGTAAGGTAATGATTATTGAACGTTTAAATAGTAATTTAAAAGATATTTTTAATCTTTCGGCAAAATAAATATTGCATTGAATTTACTCCTCCAATCTCGACGATTAAAAATGAATGGGCTATTATGATTTCGAACAAGCCGCTATGGTGAAATCGGTAGACACGCTGCTCTTAGGAAGCAGTGCTAGAGCATCTCGGTTCGAGTCCGAGTAGCGGCATATTTCTAAAAAAGAAATACTAGTCAAATAAATACTATTATAATTCCTATAATGGATAGAATATAATTTCAGATCTCCATTCCATTCTTGGAGGATATCCTTTTTAGGATTTTTTATGATATTTTTTACTTTAGAACATATATTAACTCACATTTCCTTGTCGATTGTTTCAATCGTACTGACGATTTATTTGATTAACTTATTAGTCCACGAAATCGTAGGATTATATGATTCGTCGGAAAAAGGAATGGTAGCCGCTTTTTTATGTATAACAGGATTATTAGTTATTCGTTGGATTTATTCGGGGCATTTACCCTTAAGTAATTTATATGAATCATTAATGTTCCTTTCATGGAGTTTATCCATTATTCATATGCTTCCTTTTTTTAGAAAACAAAAAAATCTTCTAAGTGCAATAACTGCACCCAGTGCTATTTTGACTCAAGGATTTGCCACCTCAGGTCTTTTAACTGAAATGCATCAATCCACAATATTAGTACCTGCTCTACAATCACAGTGGTTAATGATGCACGTAAGTATGATGGTATTGAGCTATGCATCTCTTCTCTGCGGATCATTATTATCAGTAGCTCTTCTAGCCATTACATTTCGAAAAAATAAAAAAAAAAATTTAAAATGTAAAAACAACCATTTTAGGTCATTTTCATTTGGAAAAATTCAATACGTGAATGAAATAAGCCATGTTTTACAAAACAATTGTTTTATTTCGTTTAGAAATTATCACAGGCATCAATTAATTCAGCAATTGGATTGTTGGAGTTCTCGTGTCATTAGTCTCGGTTTTCTATTTTTAACCATAGGTATTCTTTCGGGAGCAGTATGGGCTAATGAAGCGTGGGGATCCTACTGGAATTGGGACCCAAAAGAAACTTGGGCATTTATTACTTGGACAATATTCGCAATTTATTTACATACTAGAACAAATGAAAATTTGCAAGGCTCAAATTCTGCAATTGTGGCTTCTATAGGATTTTTTATAATTTGGATATGCTATTTTGGAGTCAATCTATTAGGAATAGGGCTGCATAGTTATGGTTCATTCGCATTAACAGTTAATTGAAAAAAAAAAGCAGTTACGAATAGAATATCAAATACATAATAGGAATAGCATACGCATAGATAACTAAAGTTTGTACGAGTTTTTGAAAATCATTTGAATCAAGTCAAATGATTTTCAAAAACTACAAAAATATTTGATTACAATTAAAGTTTATTTTATTAAGTTTTAAGTTTTTAAGTTAAAGTAAATTCATTTTTTGAACTTTTTTTTTACTTTTTTATTATAAAATAAAAACTAACTATCTATAAAAATAATTAGATATAATAGTTTCTACCTTGTCAATTGATAGTGAGAGAACGAAATCCGGATAAATACCAATACCTATTACGGGTAGAAAAATACAGATTGAAAGAAATAGTTCGCGCGGCCCAGAATCTAAAAAATTAGAATTTTGAAAATTAAATTGCTTATATCCGTAGAACATCTGACGTAACATAGATAATGAATAAATAGGAGTTAATATCATTCCAATTGCCGTTACAAAAGTTATTAGTATTTTTGGCATTAAAAGAAATTTTTGGCTCATAATTAATCCCAAAAATACTACAAATTCTGCAACAAAACCACTCATTCCAGGCAATGCAAGAGAAGCCAGCGAAAAGCTACTGAACATTGTAAATATTTTTGGCATTGGGATAGTTATTCCCCCCATTTCATCGAGATAAACAAGACGTGTTCTATCGTAACTCGTTCCTGCCAAGAAAAAAAGTGCAGCACCGATAAATCCATGAGAGATCATTTGTAAAAGGGCCCCGTTGAGTCCTGTATCAGTTATGGAACTAATTCCTATAATTATGAAACCCATATGAGATACAGAGGAATAGGCAATTCTCTTTTTTAAATTACGCTGACCCGGAGATGCTGAAGCTGCATAGATTATTTGAATTGCACCTACTATCATCAACCAGGGAGAAAATATAGAATGAGCATGGGGTAATAATTCCATATTGATACGAACCAATCCATATGCTCCCATTTTTAATAAGATTCCAGCTAAAAGCATACATGTACTGTAATGGGCTTCCCCATGGGTATCTGGTAACCATATATGTAGAGGTATAATCGGTAATTTGATAGCATAAGCAATAAGAAATCCAAAATAGAATAGTATTTCCAATGCCACAGGATACGGCTGATTGGCTGATGTTTCAAAATTTAATGTTGGTTCATTGGAACCATATAAACCCATACCTAGAACTCCCATTAAGAGAAAAATGGAACCCCCCGCGGTGTACAAAATAAACTTTGTAGCTGAGTACAAACGTTTCTTCCCTCCCCACATGGATAAAAGTAGGTAGACAGGAATTAATTCTAATTCCCACATGATAAAAAAAAGTAAAAGATCTCGAGAAGAAAATAATCCTATTTGGCCGCTGTACATTGCTAACATAAGGAAATGGAACAATTTTGAATCTCGAGTAACTGGCCAAGCTGCTAAAGTAGCTAAAGTCGTGATGAATCCCGTGAGTAAAATGGGTCCTATGGAAAGCCCATCAATTCCCAGTCTCCAATGAAAATCAAAAAAATTGATCCATTTATAATCTTGCTCCAATTGGATTAATGGATCATCCAATTGGAAATGATAACAGAATACATAGGCCATTAGAAGTAGTTCTAATAGGCATATACAAATAGTATACCACCTAATAACCTTATTTCCTCTATGAGGGAAAAAGAAAATGAAAGTACCCGCGAATATCGGCAAAACAACAATTATAGTTAACCAAGGAAAATCATTCGTGGTAAAAACAAGATACACTTACTTTGACTTTGACCCGAAAACCCGTACTCGAGAAAAGAAAAAATTATTAGTTTTATTATTATATATATTTCTTTTCTCGAGTACGGGTTTTGTCGGTAAAGATAAAAAATGATGGATTCAAGTGGAATTTTCTCGAACGTATCAATAACCTAGACCCATGCTACGAGTTGTCTCGTGCCATAAATAAACCCGGACACTCAAAAAATCGGTTGGGCAAGCGGATTCACACCTTTTACAACCTACACAGTCTTCTGTTCTTGGAGCAGAAGCAATTTGTTTAGCTTTACACCCGTCCCAGGGTATCATCTCTAATACATCTGTGGGGCAAGCTCGTACACATTGAGTACACCCTATACATGTATCATAAATCTTTACTGAATGTGACATTGGATCTATAATTTTTTTTTAACATCATAAAATTTCGATCTAGTAAAGTAGTAAATGAATTATATATTGTAGACACCAGATGAATCAATGATTTAGTAGATTTACCAGAATCAATCTACTTCTGGATCTGCTCATGAAAGAAGGCCAAGATACTTTGATTTATTACATTTTATCAAATAGCACTATATGCTGCACATACCCATTTTTTTATTGGCAGATACTCTATATTTTTTTTTATAAACCCTATTTATTCAACAAAGTCGATTGATTGATACGAGTTGATTTTCTGTTACGATGAATTGATGAAACAATAGCTAATCCAATAGCTGCTTCAGCAGCTGCAATTGCTATAACAAAAATCGAGAAAATGTCTCCTTTTAATTGGCGACTATCAAATAAATCCGAAAATGTTACGAAATTTATATTAACTGCATTCAGTATAAGCTCAAGACACATAAGCGCTCGAACCATATTTCGACTTGTAATCAATCCATAGATACCGATGCATAATAAATAGGCACTCAAAACAAGTACATGTTCGAGCATCATTGAACAACTCCTCATCAATCTCGATTCATTTCAATATGAACAACAATTTAACCGATTCAATTGACTAAAATAGAATTAAAAAAGTACGCAAAAAGGTATTGGTAATAGAAAATAGATATAAATATAGAAAAATTCCGTTTTTTTTTTTTTTTCATTTTTTTTATACTTTATCTTTATATTTATATATTTATACATGAACAATAAAAAAAATATTTTGAAGAAAAGAACAAGTCTATATTAATTTAATTAATATAATTTTATATTATTTAATTTCGAAATATTTAGTACTGACGAGCCATAGCAATTGCACCGATCAAGGCAACTAAAAGAATTATCGAAATAAGTTCAAATGGAAGAAAAAAATCTGTTGATAAATGAATCCCAATTTGTTGACCATTATTTATCAAGTCCTGCTCTATAATCTGGTTTGACCTTGTAGTCCAAATAATACCGTACCATGACGTATCTGGGATAGTAGTAATTAATGAAAAAAAAATACTTGTACAAACCAGTGAAGTGACTCCATCTCCAACAGTCCAAAGATAGAAATCTTTGTAATATTCTGAACCATTCATAAACATCACGGCAAATACAATTAATACATTTATTGCTCCCACATAAATAAGGAGCTGTGCAGCAGCTACAAAATGGGAGTTCGATGGAATATGGAATAAGGATGTACAAACAAGAACCAATCCCAACGAAAAGGCAGAAAAAATTGGATTGGTAAGTAATACCACTCCTAGACTTCCCACTATAAGACCCAATCCCAAAAAAACTAAAAGAAAATCATGTATTGGTCCAGGCAAATCCATTCTATGTAAAATAAAAGATAAATTAAGTAGAAATTTTTCATGACCTTATTGAACAAACAAAAAAAAAAGAAGAGGTTACCTATTTTTTGATACCCTTCTAATTGAATTAAATCAATATAGGGTCGTGTGTGGGTTGATGTAGATATGTTTATTTATTATATGAATGATTGAATACCATTTGTTTATCTGAAAGTTTCGTTCAAAATTGCATTGAAAAAATGTCTCGATTCAATTATTTAAATTATTTAGAGTAGAGTATAGAATAATTCTTCTATTTTCTTTTTTTTTTTATTTATATATTATAATCACAGATATGATATTTATATATATATACTGTATGTAATGTAGTATTTTAATATACAGAGAATAGATAAATATATTTTTATGAATATATGAAAATCATTACTCTCAACCCCTTTAGGATTTTTAGTTATTATCTAAGCAAAATAAAATGAAGGAAGCTTCGCTACTTTCAATCA